GATATCTTTCTATGTATCATTCATATTGCTAGAATTCCTACACAACTAGTTCTTGAATCAAGAAATTTTTGTTTTGATAAATACATTTACAATAATAAAACAAACCAAGAAATAAAAAACAAAAAAGAAATTAACTTTATTTCGACTCTAAAAAGTGAACTTTACAATATTAAGAATAGTAAGAGGAATTCACATCTTTTTTTTGACTTATCCTCTTTATCACAAGCATATGTATTTTACAAATTATCACAAACCCACGTTATTAATTTGTATAAGTTAAGATCTATTTTTGAGTATCATGGAACTCCCGTTTTTCTTAAGACTGCAATAAAAAATTATTTTGTAACACAAGGAATATTTCATTCCGAATTAAGACATACAAAACTTTCAAGTTCTGAAACGAATCAATGGAAAAACTGGTTAAGAGGTCATTATCAATACAATTTATCTCAGATTAGATGGTTTGAATTAATACCACAAAAATGGCGAACTACAATAAATGAAGGTGGTATTACCCAAAATAAAGATTTAACAAAATGGAATTTGTATGAAAAAGATCGATTACTTTATCACAAAAAACAAAAGGATTTTAAAGTATATCCATTACCAAACCAAAAAGATAATTTTCCAAAATACTATATATATAATCTTTTATCATATAAATCTATTAATTATGAAATTAAGAAGTCCTCATATATTATTTATGGATCACCATCAGAATTAAATAACAACCAAAAAATTACTTTTAATTACAACAATTATAAACAAAATTTATTTGAAAGCCTGGAGGAAATTCCTATCAATCATTATCTAAAAAAGGGCGATATTTTGTATATGCAAAAAAATCCAGATAGAAAATATTTTGATTGGACAATTCTAAATTTTTTTCTAAGACAAAAAATGGATATTGAGGCCTGGACCAAAATGGATTATAGCAGTAATATAAATACTAAGCTTGGAAGTAAGAATTACAAAAAAATTGAGAAAATGGATAAAAACGATATTTTTTATCTGATGATTCATCAAGATTTAGAAATAAATCCAATCAATGACAAGAAACTCTTTTTTGATTGGATGGAACTGAATGAAGAAATCCTAAACCCAATATCGACAAATCTGAAACTTACGTTCTTCCCAGAATTTGTGCCACTTTATAATGTATACAAAAAAAAACCATGGATTATACCAAGCAAATTACTTCTTTTAAATTTAAATAAAAAGAAAAACATCAATGAAAAGAAAAAATTCCATTTTTTTAGACCATCGAATGAAAAAAGAAATTTTGAATTAATGAATCGAAATCAAGAAGAAAAAGAACCCGCGGGCCGAAGAGGCCTTGGATCATATTCACAAAACCAAGATAAAATGAAAAAACAATATAAGATCCGAAATAAGATGAGACCAGAAATAATTTTCTTACGGAAACACTATTTGCTTTTTCAATGGATAATAGACGATGGTTTAATTCCGAATTTAACTGAAAGAATGATCAATAATATCAAGATATATTGTTACTTGCTTGGACTGATAAATCCAAGAGATACTACTATATCGTCTATTCAAAGGAAAGAAATAAATCTGGATATAATGGTGATTCGAAAAAAATTGACTCCTATAGAATTGAATAAAAAGGGGATATTTTTTATCGATCCCATTCGTTTGTCTGTAAAAAACGACGGATACTTTATTATATATCAAACCGTAGGTATATCGTTGGTTCATAAAAGTAAGTACCAAACTCCTCAAAGATATCGAGAACAAAGATATATCAATAAAAATAAATTGGATGAATCTATCCCAAGATATCAAATAATAATTCGAAAGAGAGACAAAAAACATTATGATTTTATCGTTCCTGAAAAAATTTTATCATCTAGACGTCGTAGAGAATTGAGAATTCTAATTTCTTTCAACTCAAAGAATATAAATAGTGTGGATAAAAATCGAGTATTTTGTAACAAAAAGAACATAAAAAACAGGAATCCTTTTTTGGATCAAAAAAAGCATCTTGATAGAGATAAAAATGACTTAATTAAATTAAAGTTATTTCTTTGGCCTAATTATCGATTAGAAGACTTAGCTTGTATGAATAGATATTGGTTTAATACCAATAATGGAAGCCGTTTTAGTTTGTTAAGAATATATCCACAATTAAAAATTGGTTGATGGTACATTTTTCCTATATATTCTGTGCCATATAGAAAAGCAAACAGATGCACATATGCCCTGTCTTACGTCCTAGTCTAATATTAGATATTTTTTATTTAATACTAAGTCAATGACGTATCAATTTGTTTGGATAAAATCTATAAAATAAACGAATATATGGAATATTCCGAATTTTCGGTCTAAATTATTTTACGTTGTAAGTGTAAAAACGTACCATCTACTTTTTTATCCCTGTCCAACTAAAATTAAAATTCTTGTGTATACTAATTACTACATTAAAATGACTAATATTATTATTACTGATCAAATAAAATATTTTATATGTAAATTGAAGGGTAGAAGGAGCTTTTTTTATGATAAAAAATCCATTCAGTGCAATTATTTTGAAAGAGGAAAACGAAGACAACAAGGGGTCTGTTGAATTTCAAGTAGTGAGTTTCACCAATAGGATACGGAGACTTACTTCACATTTGGAATTGCACAAAAAAGACTATTTATCTCAGAGAGGTCTGCGTAAAATTCTAGGAAAACGTCAACGGCTGCTCGCCTATTTGTCAAAAAAAAATAGAGTACGTTATAAAGAATTAATCGGACAGTTGGAGATTCGAGAAACAAAAAATCATTAATTTTAAGAATTTTAAGAGTAGTTTTGAATTTTCGCTTAAATTTTGATGAACCTCTTTTCACTTTCAGCAATTCATGGAAGAATGAATCGGGAAAAAACCTATGACTGCACCAGCTACACGAAATGACCTTATGATAGTCAATATGGGCCCTCAGCACCCATCAATGCACGGTGTTCTTCGACTCATTGTTACTCTAGATGGTGAAGATGTTATTGACTGTGAACCGATATTGGGTTATTTACATAGAGGAATGGAAAAAATTGCGGAAAACCGAACAATTATACAATATTTACCTTATGTAACACGTTGGGATTATTTAGCTACTATGTTCACTGAAGCAATAACTGTAAATGCACCAGAGCAGTTAGGCAATATTCAAGTGCCTAAAAGGGCCAGCTATATCAGAGTCATTATGTTAGAGTTAAGTCGTATAGCTTCGCATTTGTTATGGCTTGGCCCTTTTATGGCAGATATTGGCGCACAAACCCCTTTCTTCTATATTTTTCGAGAAAGAGAATTGATATATGACCTATTCGAAGCTGCTACCGGTATGCGAATGATGCATAATTATTTTCGTATTGGAGGAGTCGCTGCTGATTTACCTTATGGCTGGGTAGATAAATGTTTGGATTTTTGTGATTATTTTTTAACAAGAGTTACTGAATATCAAAGGCTTATTACACGGAATCCTATTTTTTTAGAGCGAGTTGAGGGAGTAGGCATTATTGGCGGAGAGGAGGCAATTAATTGGGGTTTATCGGGACCAATGCTACGAGCTTCCGGAATACAATGGGATCTTCGAAAGGTTGATCATTATGAGTCTTACGATGAATTTGATTGGGGAGTTCAATGGCAAAAGGAAGGGGATTCATTAGCTCGTTATTTAGTACGAATCGGTGAAATGACAGAATCAATAAAAATTATTCAACAGGCTTTAGAAGGAATTCCGGGGGGGCCCTATGAGAATTTAGAAATCCGGCGCTTTGATAAAGTATGGGATCCCGAATGGAATGATTTTGATTATCGATTTATCAGTAAAAAACCTTCTCCTACTTTTGAATTGTCAAAACAAGAACTTTATGTGAGAGTCGAAGCCCCAAAAGGAGAATTAGGAATTTTTCTGATAGGAGATAAGGGTGTTTTTCCTTGGAGATGGAAAATCCGACCACCGGGTTTTATCAATTTGCAAATCCTTCCTCAATTAGTTAAAAGAATGAAATTGGCTGATATTATGACAATACTAGGTAGCATAGATATCATTATGGGAGAAGTTGATCGTTAAAATGATAATAGATACAACAGAAGTAGAAGTACAAGCTATCAATTCTTTTTTTAGATTGGAATCCTTAAAAGAGGTATATGAGATCATATGGATGCTTGTCCCTATTTTTACTCCTGTATTAGGAATCACAATAGGTGTACTAGTAATTGTTTGGTTAGAAAGAGAAATATCTGCGGGGATACAACAACGTATTGGCCCTGAATACGCCGGGCCTTTGGGAATTCTTCAAGCTTTAGCAGATGGTACAAAATTACTTTTCAAAGAGAATCTTCTTCCATCAAGAGGAGATACTCGTTTATTCAGTATCGGACCATCCATAGCAGTCACATCAATTCTACTAAGTTCTTTAGTAATTCCTTTTGGATATCGCCTTGTTCTAGCCGATTTAAGTATTGGTGTTTTTTTATGGATTGCCATTTCAAGTATTGCTCCCGTGGGCCTTCTTATGTCAGGTTATGGATCAAATAATAAATATTCCTTTTTAGGTGGTTTACGGGCTGCTGCTCAATCAATTAGTTATGAAATACCATTAACTCTATGTGTGTTATCAATATCTCTACGTGTGATTCGTTAAGACATAAAATTTCCTCTATGTCTTTTCTTTCTAGGAAGTAAATTTCATGAGTTGAATATAACTTTTTATTTTTTATTCATCATTCGGGTTGATGAACTAAACCAGATAGTTATATGAGTGAAAAAAACAGTTTCTTACTTTGTAGTAAAAAGATTCAGTCTCATTTCCTATGTACAAGTGTTAAGTGAAAGTAAACACAAGCATTATATACTATTTACCCCAAGATTGAGTGATTAGTCATCATGACTTGAAGCGGGTTCAAAAGGAGCAACTATCTAGGGATTTTACTAGCTATTAACAGACATGTATTACCCTAATGAGTGGGGGGTCCTTTTGACCACAAAAAGGG